CAATATCTAATATCACATATACATGTCTTTCTTCCATAACGTAAACAAACTCTTCGTATCGGCGACTCACCCGGATTCTAAAATTATTTTTGAACCAGTCAAGAGTTGAATTCTAGCCATTAGATTCCACATCCCTGGGTTAGATCCGCCCTTGCTAACCAAGTCATTTTTTATGAATTTCGTTTTTTAACTTCTTCTTCTTATTCTTTCTTTTATTTATCAGTATCCTACATGTAGATTGTATACAGGGACGATCCAAACCATTGCATAGAAATATCAGTATTTGCGTGATTGAAGAGTTCATGCAATAATTTTTCTATTAATATTTTCTTTTGTTCAATTGAACAAAAGAAAATATTAATAGAAAAGGGGCTAGGTATTATCTAAATTAGAAATGGAATGGATCATCAAATCAAAATTTTAGGAAAGAGATCGTTATCTCTTTCCCCTTTTTATTTCATAAGCCGATTATCTCGAGTCCCGCATCCAGTACCTTGGCCTAAGATAAAAAAATGACTAGTTTTCAAACTAGTCAATGATGACCCTCCATGGATTCGCCTATATAAGCCGCAGCTAACGTTGCAAAAATAAGAGCTTGAATACCACTCGTAAATAATCCCAGGAACATGACAGGTATAGGAACGACTGAAGGTACTAAAGAAACAAGAACAACAACTACTAATTCATCGGCTAATATATTTCCGAAAAGTCGAAAACTAAGGGATAAAGGTTTTGTGAAATCTTCTAAGATGTTAATGGGTAAAAGGATTGGGGTTGGTTGTATGTATTTACTGAAATAACCTAACCCCTTTTTGCTAAGACCCGCATAGAAATAGGCTACTGACGTGAGTAAAGCTAAAGCAACAGTAGTATTTATATCATTGGTGGGCGCAGCTAACTCCCCGTGAGGTAACTCTACGAGTTTCCACGGTAAAAGAGCTCCTGACCAATTAGAAACAAAAATAAATAGAAACATAGTTCCAATAAAAGGAACCCATGGACCATATTCTTCTCCAATCTGGGTTTTACTAACATCTCGAATGAATTCAAGGATATATTCGAAGAAATTCTGACTGTCATTTGGAATTGTTTGTGGATTCCGAACAGCTATACTGGCTGAACCTAATAAGATAGCAATTACAACCCAAGAGGTAATAAGTACTTGGCCATGGACTTGAAAACCTCCTATTTGCCAATAGAAATGTTGGCCTACTTCCACACCAGATATGTCGTATAACCCTTTTAGTGTGTTGTTGGAACATGATAGAACATCCATATTGCCCTCTCACATAAATCGAACTTTAAAAGGAATTATTTTGATTCAACCATCTCTTTTTTGACTTGCTTAGTTGAATTTTCTATTTTGTATACTAACCAATCACACAGCATCTCCATCCATTTTGATCTCTTTTATGCGATTCAAAAGTAGTAACCGATTCCATAAATCTATGGAGTTCGAAAAAGAATTTATTTCTCTTAATCTTATTATTAATCAAGGATTTCGTATAGAGCTAGAACGACCCTCACAAATCGCGAATACTAATTTGTTAAGAATTAATCGGATTGAAGCTATAGCGTCATCATTTGCTGGAATCGGAAGATCTGCAAGATCGGGGTCACAATCGGTGTCGATTAAACAAATTGTTGGAATTCCCAAAGTAATACATTCTCGAAGAGCCGTATATTCTTCTTGCTGATCAACGATAATTACAATATCGGGCAAACCGGTCATATATTTAATCCCACCCAGATATGTTTGCAAGTGAGATAATTGTCTCTTTAATATAGCCGCGTCTCTTTTTGGAAGACGGTTAAGTCTCCCTGTCTTTTGTTCCGTTCTCAAGTCCCTGAACTTATGAAGTCTCGTTTCTGTAGTGGACCAATTCGTTAACATACCACCAAGCCACTTTTTATTAACATAATGACACCGAGCCTTTATTGCAGCCCGTGCTACTAAAGCAGCTGCTTGCTTTTTGGTACCAACAATTAAAAACTGCCTCCCCCGGCTTGCTGCATCAAAAACTAAATCACAAGCTTCTGCTAAAAAACGCGCGGTTTTAGTAAGATTTGTAATATGAATACCTTTACGATTGGCATAAATATAAGGCGCCATCCTAGGATTCCATTTTTTAATACCATGACCAAAATGAACTCCTGCTTCCATCATCTCTTCTAAATTGATGTTCCAATATCTTCTTGTCATTTCTCCCCACATTTCCGCTTTTTTTGAAAAAAAAAAAAAGCGGCGAGGTGCCCTGAGCTAAATAATTGTTCCAACGGAACCTTTTCCCGGAGATTGGCCGTGTCGATATCCGATCCAAATCGCTACCGTCTATTTGTTATTATCTGTTTTTTCATGACCCCATCAAAGGGCCTAGAGAGTTTTTTTATTAAAAAATGACTTTTGACTTTTCTTTCTTTTAGGAATCATTAAATACTCTAAATGATTGTTCTGGTGTATCGTGGAAATTCTTTGAAATGCAAGAATCAAATAATTCTCTGTGGTGGAACAAAATATCTCTGATCTCCCCCTCGAAAAAGTGCTTATTCTTGGGAATGCTTTTATGTTGCTTGGAACAGTGTACTAAGCCCTTGAATCCGGTCCCAACGGGTATCATCCCGCCTATAACAACGTTCTCTTTTAGGCCTTTCAACCAATCAATACGACCCCGGAGAGCCGCTTTAGCTAAAACTCGAGCAGTTTCTTGAAAACTCGCTTCGGATATGAAACTTTGAGTATTCAAAGATGTTCTTGTTATTCCCAATAGGAAGGCCTTGTAACAGATCGATTCTTCCAAAGCGCGCCCCGTCCGTTCCGCTCGCAACAATCCAATTAGTTCTCCAGGTAAAAAAACATTAGACATTCCATCCTCTGAAACCAACACTTTGGATGTTATTTGGCGTACAATAATTTCAATGTGCCTATTATGGATTTGAACCCCCTGGGATCGATAAACCTTTTGGATCTTATTAACCAAAGAGATCCGACTTTGCACTATAGTTAGCTCAGCCCCAATCAAGAATCCCCAAGGAAATCCAAGAATTCTTGTTATATGCTCGTTCCAATTCTCAACTCTTTTTTCTAGGTTCACCGATATTGAATCAACTGAACGCACTTCTAACACCTGTTCCACTTTTGGAAGACCCTGCGTTATATCACTGGATCTCGATTTTTCATATATAAATGTCACTACTGTATCTCCGTCATAAAGGATTTCTCCATAATGTCCATGAACAGTTGCTCCTGGAGTGGCCAAATAAGGCTTAGCAGATCTTATTACTACAGAGTCAAGTTGAACAATCAAAACTTGACCCGATCTTAGGTATGGTCCATTTTTGGCTATACATCCATTTTCACAAATAAACTGTCCAAGACTAATTATTGTAGATATTTCTTCACAAGAATTTTCATAATTATTGTGAGGCAGAAAATACCAACTCAAATTGAATGAATTCAAAACGATGTTACTGCGGGGATCCGGATTATAAATCCTCCCGCTTTCATCCATTAAATAATATTGAAGGACTTGAAAAGTCTGTTTTAAATTTTCAACTTGCAAATATTTAGTTAGCAAGACCTGATTATGAGTTATAAAATAGTAAAATGAATCAAAGTTCACAACTTGAAGGGCTGTTCCTAAAGGGCCAATTGAATTCCTAATTTGAATTATAGCATCTTTTTGAATTGATTCTTTTATCACATTCTGGGATTTTACATCATTGAATGGACCCATTCGAAAACAATTAGATGCGTACAAAATCATCAAAGACGGGCATTCCTTATTTTGATTTAACAAGGTCCGAATAGTTCCGTGATTTTGCCTAGGCGATTGTTTCATCTTTGGCTTGGAATAAAAGGGATTGATATTAGTGTGATCTGAGACATTATCAGAGATCAATCCTGAGCCTGACGAATCATTCCTTTTTCTCGGATCCAAAATAGGGGATTTCACTAAGTCGATTCTTAAGAAATCTCGAATCAGACCTTTTGCCCTTACTTCGACAAAGGAAGCGTGGGCCGCCTCGGCAGAAGCACTTTTTTTGTCTTGGTCCCAATTCAAAATGAAACAAGTCCGAACTAATTGAATACTTGTGTCAGAAATTTCCCGAATTGGTTTGCCATTTCCGTCAACAATATAATTGACAATTTGAAGTTGCATATTATCCTTTTCTTGGCACAGATCCGGAGGGAAGAGTCTTGCTAAATTGAGACCGTCCGCTATTTCATATGTCACTACAGGCCGAAATAAAACAAAATGCTTTTTCTTAGTAGGTGTGATCCTTTGGACATAGATCCCATTTTTCCATTTTTTGGATTCCTTAGAATTTCTTTTTCCTGTTCCTGGTGGTATCAAGATGCCACTGTCCCAGGATATCTTATCTGTCTCTCCAGGAAAATGGATAGTTCCAGAAAAGATTTGAAGTTCAATCCCCCTTTTTTTTCTCTCCACTCGGACTAATCCGCCCGCTCTGCTTCTTGTATTTAAAGCGATTCGTGTATCTACTCCAATCAGACTATTATTCCGTACCATTATCGAAGAAGACTCAGGTAAAATATGTACTTCTTCGGGAATGAAAAAAATTCGATCTATTGTCATTTGGTATTTTGTCTTAAATTCTTTGATTCCTCGATAATCAACCAAATCCTCTTTTTTAACGATGGAGTGCATCCCCATAGTCTCATATTCAGTAATTCCCGAACTCTTTGTTCTGTATCGAGGATCATCAAAAAAAGCAAGAATACTCTTTTTCCGGAAAATACCATTTATGGGCAGTTCAATCGAAATACCTGAATGGGGTAGTAGTTCTTTCTCTCGTTCTTGACTCGATTGGGCTGGAATGACAAGTCGATTTCTTCTCCTTTTTGCCAATAAATCAGAATTCTCACGTAGAATCGAAGGATATATGAGATTACAATGAAGAGTACATATGATTCGATTCATTTCTGAATAACCAGGACTCCTATCGTCTTTTTTTGTACCAGAAAAAGAAGAACTAAAGAATTTGTATCTGATTTGATCATTATTAGCTGAGAGACTAGAAAGATATCTTCGTTCTCTTTCTGTCGAACGAGGATTCATTTGATCTTGATCCTTGTGGAGTGAAAACGGAGCTCCGCTGGATCTGCACGAACCTCCTGATAATATCCATAAATGACTTGTTTTTGGTAAAAGATGGACATTGCTATATGTAAATTCGGGTGCATGGTACACATCGGTACTCCAGTGCATTTCTCCCTCAGAGTCCGAATAAATATGTTTTCGAACCCTTTCTTTAAAATGGAAAGTGGATGTTCCCGCGCAAATCTCGGCAATGACTTGTTCTGATTCTACATATTGATTATTTTGAACCAAAAGAAAACTTTTTGACGGAATAGTCAGGTTATGTAGAATATCTTCACTCTCAATAGTTACATCCAAGTCCATAGAACAGAGAAGGGCAGGATGCCCATGACGCGTACGTGCGGGATGAACCAAAGCCTCATTGAATTTGATTTTTCCATTCGAGGGGGCCCGTACATGTTCTGCAGTACCACCTGTGAATACTCCGCCAGTATGAAAAGTTCTTAATGTTAGTTGAGTACCCGGTTCTCCAATAGATTGACCCGCAATAATACCTACAGCTTCTCCCAATTCGACCAGGTCACCATGGGTGGGACTCCTACCATAACATAATCGACAGATCCAAGATGTACTTCTACAAGTAAAGGGGGTTCGGATGGATATTGGTTGGATTCGAAAGGTTATGAATTGATTGACAAGTCCAATTCCAATATCTTGATTTCTAATGGCAATACACCGTGAGCCTATATATATATCGTCTGCTAATACACGACCAATTAATGTTTGAATAAAAATTCTTTCCGGCATCCTCCGAGGACTCACAGAAATCCCGCGGAGGGTTCCACAATCTGTTCTACGTACAACAATGTGTTGAACTACTTCAACAAGCCTGCGCGTAAGATATCCAGCATCGGATGTTCGTACAGCAGTATCCACAACTCCTTTGCGGGCTCCGTAGCAAGAAATGATATATTCTGTTAACGACAGTCCCTCGCGTAAATTGCTTTGAATAGGTAAATCAATCATCTGTCCTTGAGGATCCGACATTAATCCTCTCATACCTACTAATTGGTGTACTTGAGATGCATTTCCTCTGGCTCCCGAAAAAGACATTATGTGGACTGGATTAAAGGGGTCGATCATCCTAAAATTAGGATTCATTTCTTGTCGCAAATATTCACTTGTAGCATACCATACTTCAATGGATTGGCGTAACTTTTCTACTGCGTGTACATTCCCGTAATGGTGGTGTTTTTCCAAACTAAAACTTTGTTGTTCAGCATCTTGTACTAACCACCCCTTAGAAGGTAGCGTTAAAAGATCATCAATCCCTAATGAAATGGATGTAGCAGTGGCTTGCTGGAAACCCAGAGTCTTTACTTGATCCAGAATGTGTGATGTATGTGCCATTCCGAAGTGATCTATTAATCGGCTAATAAGTCTTTTAATGGCAGTTCCATCTATTACTTTATTGTCAAAGACTAGATTGACTCGTTCGTCCATAAGTACCTCCATATTCTGATGAGTGGGATTCGACAATGAGTTTGAGTCAATGATTGAAAAACTTCCTTTTCTCGATCTTAATTCACATAGAAATTCGGGAACTCGGGTCCCAGTTGAACTGGAGAGACCCGAATTCACACCGGTGTAATAGAATTACTTAACTGAGATACCATATGAGCGAGCTCGACAAAACCCTTGTATAGCTTCTTGCATTTCTCGAAAAAGAGCAATATGACCGACAGTTGTTCGAATGTATATACAAAGAATTTCTTTTTTTACACTTCTTACTATTAGATAGTGCCCATAAATCTCATAATAGGTCCCCAAGGATTCATACTGAACTTCGATGGGAACTCCTCTTGAAGCAATAAGGCGTTGATCTAGTCGCCACCGAAGCCACAAAGGACTATCTAAATGGATTCTTTTCTGTCGATAAGCTCCAGTTGCATCATAAGAATTACAAAAAAAAGGTTCTTTTTTTTTCCAGTAATTATCAGAAATTCTTTCATTTTGGTAGTTGCTGCGATTCCAGGGATTCCAGGGATTATACCTATACCTATTTGTACAAATGCCTCGGGGATTCCCACTCGTTAATATATATAGACCAATAAGCATATCTTGGGTTGGCACGGAAATGGGATCCCCCATCGCAGGAGACAAGAGATTCATATGAGAAAACATCAGTAAACGAGCCTCCGTCTGAGCCTCCAAAGATAAAGGTACATGAACAGCCATTTGATCCCCATCAAAGTCTGCATTGAATCCCTTACAAACTAATGGATGTAAACAAATAGCACGCCCTTCCACTAAAATGGGTTGAAATGCCTGTATGCCTAGTCTATGCAGAGTAGGCGCTCTATTCAGCAATACGGGATGCCCCTGCATAACTTGCTGCAGTATTTCCCAGACAATCGGCTCTTTTTCCCTAATTTGA